CGGATTCTTTGCTCTGATGTTTTTGAAAAAATGAATCTAATACGCTTTTCAAGCAAAAGAGTAAAAGTCCAATTGTTTATTTGAAGGATTTTGACTTTATATTTGATATTTGTATTTTATATTCATTATTATTATTAATTAATATAAATTATAAGTGAAAAGTTGAAGTTAGAAGTTAATTGAATACGAATATATAAAAGAAGTTCTATTTTATCAATAAATGATTTCCCTCTACCCCTCCTTTGTTTGTCCACTACTTCATTATAAATCTAACCAAAAGGGGTCTAATAGACCTGGAAAAGAAGATATAGTAATCTTTGATTAATAGGATAAAATTTTCGATACAAAACGACACAAGAAAAGGGTAGAAAATCCTTTCTCTTGTGTCGATTAAAGAATTAAGAAGAAAGGTAATCCCTCCAGAAATCCTTGTTCTTCCTTTTATTTGTCCCGCCCTTACCTTGTATCCTTTCTTTTTTTTATGCCTATTGTCTAGTACTAGACATGGGATATGGATACAAGTAATGAATTCCGGACATCCCGCAAAAACAAAGCAAGTAAAAGGAATTAAAATAATTTTTTGATCATACATTACATAATTCTATCGATCGACAAGAATTTCGCACTTTTTACTAACTTGATGTTAAGTAATCTCCGGGTCTAGAAATTCATTTCGTACAATTGAACCTTTTCAAACTGTTTCTTTTTAAGAACCAAAAAGATTTGTGCCAAAATAATGGATGCTAAGAAGAATAAAAGGCCTTGGACGCGTAATGGATCTTGAAGCACTATTTCCGCATCTCCCTGGCCAAAACCTCCTACGTTTGGATTGCTTGTTAATGGTTGATCAAGCTTGATGGATTCCCCCTCTGAAACAAGAAGTTCCGGTCCTGGAGGTATAATATCAACTACTTGGTGTCCATCCGATGCATCAACTATGGTAATTTCATAGCCCCCCTTTTCTTTACGTCCTATTTTGCTTACTATACCTGCAGATGTAGCATTATAAACTGTATTGTTACTCTTGCTCCCATCAGGATAGATCTGACCCCTTCCCCTGTTCCCACCTACAAATATTGGATATTTTAAGAAGTGAGCGTCTTTCTTCGCAGTGGGGTCGGGGGAAAGGATGGGAAAGACGATTTCAGTATATTTCTGACCTGGAACAGGACCTATCACAAGAATATTTCTTTTATTGGGACGATAACTCTGAAAAGAAAGATTTCCCATTTTTTCTTTCACTTCGGGAGAAATACGCTGGGGGGGGGCTAACTCGAATCCCTCGGGTAAAATAAGAACGGCCCCCACATTCAAAGATCCCTTTTTACCATTAGCAAGAACTTGTTTCAGTTGCATATCATAAGGAATTCGAACAACTGCCTCAAATACAGTATCAGGAAGTACAGCTTGCGGAACTTCAATATCCACAGGCTTATTAGCTAAATGGCAATTGGCACATACAATTCGCCCCGTTGCTTCTCGCGGATTTTCATAACCTTGCTGCGCAAAAATAGGATATGCATTTGAAGTGGATGCTCGAGTTAGCACATATATCATGATCGATACAGAAATAGATCGAGTTATCTGTTCCTTTACCCAAGAAAAAGTATTTCTATTTTGCATGGTACAATCATTTTTCCCGGAATTTCTACAATAAATTAAATAGGTAGCTAGTATAGTTCCCTATCCACGAATCTGCCACTGTATGGAAATAATTGTACTGGAATATAGGACGAATAGGTAGAAGTATAAAGAAGAAGTCAAATGGAAATGCTTTCTTTATCTTTATACATGAAAATTATTATTTAATTGATATCAGGAGACCCAATAAGTTCTTCATTCGTTCATTGAATGATAAATGACTACAAGCGAAGGAGATACGCGATTTAAAAAATGGAATATCCAATATTTCACAATTGTATCTAGAATAACTGGAAAAGTGGAAACAAGACCAGATATTATTTGATCATTATGAGCCAGGCCAAAATCGTTGTAGATCGAACCAATCATGAGTTCCCAACCACGGGTCGAGTGAAATCCGATCCATAAATCAGTAACTAAAAGAATCGAAAAAGCTTTTATTGTATCACTTAAGTTATAGAGGGATTCCTGAACGCAAGAATTAAGAATGACAAGTTCTTCATTACCCAGAAGAAAATAACCACTTAAAATAGCGAAACAGATTATATTTGTCGAGAAATGCAAAATGATAGAAAGATTATATTCATTGTATGTTTTGACCAATTGTATCGTTTCCTTGTGTATTCCTACAGGAAGCTTTTGTATATGTGTTTCCGGGAATTCCTTTATCATTTCATTCAACAAGAGAAGTTCCTCTAATTCTAGGAATTTTTCTAGAACATTTTTCTCTTGAATATCATTAAAAAAGGCTTCGGATTGCCTAGTATTCCACCAATTAGTAACCCAAGGTTCTAGACTTTTATTAAAGGATAAAGAAACCCACCAGGGTAAAAATATTATAGATGCAAGATACGGAAAGGAAGTTAATGCTTTCTTTTTTTTCATTTTTTATCTGTGAATTGTTAATGAACTGATTCATTCGTCAACTCTATCTGATAGTTCTCTAAAGTACGAGTTATAAGTTATATAACAAGGTATCGAACCTATGGATCTATTCTCTTTTTTGTGTAATGATTTAGTCCTTGGGCCTAGAAGAAATATAGAAATAGAATAAGGGTCTTTTTCGGATAAATCGGATAAAAAAGTAAATAGAATTTTCGGATATCTCAATTAGGGAAATTCGAACGAATTTAATCTTCATTTGTTCCTTGCGATCGAAAAACCCACTTGAAGTAACGAATATTATTCGGATTTCAAGGCGCAAAATTCCCCCTGGGCTGTATCAATTTATTATTTCGAAATGTTGGACCTATCTAATTACAGCGCAGGAATGGAATAAAGTATCAATTCAAATCTAGTACCTAAAAAGATTCTGTATTTACGCATGTTATGTTCGGATATTTGACGAATCCATGCTTAAATTAGACTTTTTATTAGTATAAAAAAAAGAATTGAGTTGAGCCCCATACGCAGACAAATATAGTTATAGTTTTGGTATAGAAAAAAACGCCTTCTTGTCATAGTTTAAGTTTATTATAATTATTCCGTGTACCTTTTCCCACTTTTTTGTTTTATTCTATACGGGTCGCTGCGCCAACGGAACACGAAGATAGAATCCAACATGTTTTTCTAGAATGAACATTTTGAAGAAACTTCAGTTGTATTAAATGAAAAAGGAAATTAGCAAGCTCCTTCCCTCATGCTGAGAAAGTATTAATTCTTCATTTCAAAATACTTCAATCGGTACTCGCAAGAAATAGGCTAATTCGGCAGCCTTTTGTTCAATTTCTTGTGGAGTCAAATTCTCATTAGTACGAGTCAAGGGAATGGTTCCTTGGCCCCTGATTTCCATATAAAGAACACGCCGAGGAAAAATACCTTCTTTAACCTCCATTCTGATTGATTGAATATCTTTCAGAAAGAAGCGAAGGAAGATTCGACGATTTATTCCAGGGAATCCCCAACGAAAAATACACATTATTCCTTCTTTTCTATCGAATCGGTCATAACCACTACCCACATTCCATGAAATTGTACACCACAAATAGGAACTAATGAATAGACCCGCGATCCCATAAAAAGACATCACAATCCCTTGTGGAAAAAAAATTATTTGCTTCGATGGAAATTCTGATATCAGATTCCTACCAAGATAACTGGAAGTTCCAACCACTAAAAATCCTAGTGAACCTAAAAGAAGGATACAGGCCCATAAAAAATTACTTGTTTTTCGAGACCCTGTTATTAGTTCTATCCATATATGTTCTGATCGCCAGTTCATACTATATTAGATCTAGTTACATTCGATTGGAATTGAGAGAATAACCAAAATGAATTTTACTTTTCTTGATGTCGAAGTAACTTTCATCAACTAGTACTATTCTGATATGAACCATTAGAAGTAATTGGTTAGATACATTGACGTTCTATTATAAATATTTGCTAATCATTTTTAACCAACTATACTCGCATATACATGCATTTATGCATATATAATGTATCCGCATGCATAATCTTTTATTTGTATTCAAAAAGAGTCACATATACTACTATGTTAATTACACTAAATATTAATTACACTAAATATAAATAAATATTACACTAAATAAATAGTTGTATTATGATGGAGTGTTGAAAAAAATTGAGGATCTAGACAATCTTATTTTGTTGGACATGAAGAAATAAAGAAGCCATTGCAATTGCCGGAAATACTAGGCCCACTAAAGGAACAAAGATGGAGGGTAAGTTCAGATCTGTCATGGAATGGGTACCTCGATTTCATATTTTATTTTTATCTATTATAAAGATCCTTTATGATAAGTATATATATTATAAATAAAAAATAGTAAGTAATAAAATAATATTAACTACTTAATTTTAATTTATTAATTTAATATTAATAATATTAAGTAGTTAATAAGTGCAAGAAATGGTGAATTAAGTGTACCTTTTTCTCTTTCTACACAAATATGTATGATGATATGCTTGAATAAATTTTTTTATTTTTCTCCCATCCTTATATTCTTTTTTCGAATAAGGAGTTTCTTATTCTTTTTATTTATTTTATTTTTATTTATTTAAGTATTAAGTGTGCGAAACTAATATTCAATCCAACAAACGGGGATTCCTAGTAAAAAAGGGGAGTTCTTGGTAGATATAGAAATCCACTTCTATTTCTATTCTATATTTTTTTCTTTCGATATATATATATATTTTAATTCAAGGGAAAGAAACCATGAAGCTGAAATAACTCACCCAGAACACTTTTTAAAGGATTACGTGGTACGATTAGGTCGAATAAGCCCTTATGGAATGAATACTCAGCCACTTGTGAACCTTCGGGTACTATTTTATTCAATGTTTGTTCAATTACTCTTTTACCCGCAAATGCAATGTAGGCATTGGGTTCAGCAATAATA